TGCGCTTGGGGCTTATCGGCAAAAACGAATCAATTTAGATAGTCCTTTGTGGCTCCGGTGGCGACTCGATCAGCGTGTCATTGCCTCAATAGAAGTTCCCATCGAAGTTCAATACGAACCTTTGGGTAACTATCATGAGATTTATGAGCACTATCTAATAGTAAGAAGTGTAAAAAAAGAAATCCTTTGTATATACATTCGAACCACCCTCGGTCATATTTCTTTTTATCGAGAAATAGAAGAAGCTGTACAGGGATTTTGTTGGGCCCACTCATACGCTACTTAAGCTAAGTAATTATGGGATACCGTGGGAGTTTTGTTCTCTGCGGTTCAACCGGTATCATAATTTACGAATTTCTACGCGAATCAAGATCGAGGAAAGGAAGTCTTAAAATCACCGACTCAAACCCATTGTCGAATACTATTCAGCGGAATATGGAGGTACTTATGGCAGAACGGGCTGATCTGGCCTTTCACAATAAAGCGATAGACGCAACTGCTATGAAACGACTTATTAGCAGATTAATAGATCACTTCGGGATGGCATATACATCGCACATCCTGGATCAAGTAAAGACTCTGGGTTTCCGGCAAGCCACTGCTAGATCCATTTCATTAGGAATTGATGATCTTCTACCAATACCTTCTAAGAGATGGATAGTCCAAGAAGCCGAACAACAAAGTTTTCTTTTAGAAAAGCACCATCATTATGGGAATGTACATGCAGTAGAGAAATTGCGTCAATCCATTGAAATATGGTATGCCACAAGTGAATATTTGAGACAAGAAATGCATCCTAATTTTAGGATGACTGATCCTTCTAATCCAGTCCATATAATGTCCTTTTCGGGAGCTAGAGGAAATGCATCTCAGGTACATCAATTAGTAGGTATGAGAGGATTAATGTCGGACCCCCAAGGACAAATGATTGATTTACCCATTCAAAGCAATTTACGCGAAGGACTTTCTTTAACAGAATATATCATTTCCTGCTACGGGGCCCGCAAAGGAGTTGTGGATACTGCTGTACGAACATCAGATGCTGGATACCTCACGCGTAGACTTGTTGAAGTAGTTCAACATGTTGTTGTGCGTAGAACGGATTGTGGAACTATCCGAGGTATTTCCGTAAGTTCTCGAAATGGGATGACGGAACGAATTTTGATCCAAACACTAATTGGTCGTGTATTAGCAGACGATCTATATATGGGCCTACGATGCATTGCCGCTCGAAATCAAGATCTTGGGATTGAACTCGTCAATCGATTCATAACCTTTCGAGCACAATCGATATATATTCGAACCCCCTTTACTTGCAGAAGTACATCTTGGATCTGTCGATTCTGTTATGGCCGGAGTCCCGCTCATGGCGATCTGGTCGAATTGGGAGAAGCAGTAGGTATTATTGCGGGTCAATCAATTGGGGAACCAGGGACTCAACTAACATTAAGAACTTTTCATACGGGTGGAGTATTCACAGGTGGTACTGCAGAACAAGTACGAGCCCCCTTTGACGGAAAAATCAAATTCAATGAGGATTTGGTTCATCCCACACGTACACGCCATGGATATCCTGCCTTTCTATGTTATAGAGACCTGTATGTAACTATTGAGAGTCAGGATATTCTACATAATGTCAATATTCCGCCAAAAAGTTTTCTTTTTGTCCAAAATGACCAATATGTAAAATCAGAACAGGCGATTGCTGAGATTCGCGCCGGAAAATCCACTTTCCTTTTTAAAGAAAGTGTTCGAAAACATATTTACTCTGATTCGGGGGGAGAAATGCACTGGAGTACCGATGTGTACCACGCGCCTGAATATATATACGGGAATGTTCATCTCTTACCAAAAACAAGCCATTTATGGATGTTATCGGGAGGTCCGTGCGGATCCAGTATAGTCCCTTTTTCGCCCCATAAGGATCAAGATCAAGTGCATATTTATTCTCTTTCTGTCGAACGGAGATCTATTTCTGACTTCTCAGTGACTGATGATCGAGTGAGACACAAATTGTTTAGTTCGGATCCTTCCGGTAAAAATAAAAGGGGGGCTCTTGATTATTCGGGACCTGATCGAATCCTATCCAATGGCCGTTGGAATTTTCTATACCCCCCCTTTTTCCACGAGAACTCTGATTTATTGGCGAAAAGGCGAAGAAATAGATTCATCATACCATTCCAATATGATCAAGAACGAGAGAAAGTACTAATGCCCCATTCTGGTATCTCGATTGAAATACCCATAAATGGTATTTTACGAAGAAATAGTATTCTTGCTTATTTCGATGATTTACGATACAGAAGAAGTAGTTCGGGAATGACTAAATATGGAACCATAGGGGGGGAAGCAACCGTCAAAAAAGAGGATTTGATTGAGTATCGAGGAGCAAAAAATTTTGGGCCGAAATCGAAATACCAAATGAAAGTAGATCCATTTTTTTTCATTCCCGAGGAAGTGCATATCCTTCCCGGATCTTCGCCCATAATGGTACGGAACAATAGTCTCATTGGAGTGGATACACTAATCGCTTTAAATACAAGAAGCCGAGTGGGTGGGTTGGTCCGAGTGGAGAGAAAAAAAATATCTATTGAACTGAAAATCTTTTCTGGAGATATCCATTTTCCTGGAGAGACAGATAAGATATCCCGGCACAGCGGCATTTTGATATCACCAGGAACGGGAAAAAAAAATTCTAAGAAATCAAACCAATTGAAAAATTGGATCTATGTCCAGCGGATCACACTTACCAAGAAAAAGTATTTTGTTTTGGTTCGACCCGTAGTCACATATGAAATAGCGAATGGGATCGATTTATCGACGCTTTTCCCCCAGGATCTGTTGCGGGAAAGGGATAATGTGCAACTACAAGTTATCAATTATCTCCTTTATAGAAATGGAAAACTGATTCGAGGAATTTCTCACACAACTATTCAATTGGTTCGGACTTGTTTAGTATTGAATTGGGAAAAAGACCAAAATGAAAATGATTCTATAGAAGAGGTTCGTGCTTCCTTTGTTGAAGTAAGGGCAAATAATCTGATTCGAGATTTTATAAAAATGGATTTGGCGAAGCCCCAGCCCCCCTTTTCGTATATCGTAAAAAGGAATGATACGGCGGGTTCAGGGTTGATCCCCGATAATGGATCAGATCCCACCAATATCAATCCTTTGTCTTCCAAGGCGAGGATTCAATCACTTACCCAACAGCAAGGAACTATTTGTACGTTTCTAAATAGAAATAAGGAATGCCAATCTTTTCGAATTTTGTCATCATCTGATTGTTCTCGAATTTGTCCAGTCAATGTTTCAAAGTGTCACAAGGTGACAAAAGAACTAATTCCAATTAAAGAGAATCCTATGATTCCCATTAGGAATTCGTTAGGTCTCTTAGGGACTGTACCTAAAATCGCGAATTTTTATTCCTCTTCTCGTTTAAAAACTCATAATCTAATTTTGTTAAAAAAATATTTGCTACTTGACAATTTAAAACAGATTTTCCAAGTAGTTAAATACTATTTAATGGATGAAAATGAGAGAATTTATAATTCCGATCCGCGCAGTAACACCATTTTGAATTTATTCGATTTGAATTGGTGCTTCCTACGTCACGAGTATTGTGAGGAGACATCCACAATAATGAGCCTTGGACAGTTTCTTTCTGAAAATGTATGTCTATCCAAATACAGACCACACAGAAAATCTGGCCAAGTTCTAGTTGTTCATGTTGACTACTTAGTCATAAGATCCGCCAAGCCTCATTTGGCCATTCGAGGGGCAACTGTCCATGGCCATTACGGGGAAACCCTTTACGAGGGAGATACATTAGTTACATTTCTATATGAAAAATCGAGATCGGGTGATATAACGCAAGGTCTTCCAAAAGTAGAACAAGTGTTAGAAGTGCGTTCGATTGAGTCAATATCGATGGGCTTAGAAAAGAGGATTGAAGGTTGGAATGAGCATATAAGAAAAATTCTTGGAATTCCGTGGGGATTCGCGATTGGCACTGAGCTAACCATAGCGCAAAGTCGTATCTCTTTGGTTAATAAGATCCAAAAGGTTTATCGATCCCAGGGGGTGCAGATCTCTAATAGGCATATAGAGATTATTGTACGTCAAATAACATCCAAAGTGTTGGTTTCAGAAGATGGAATGTCTAATGTTTTTTCACCCGGCGAACTAATCGGATTCTTGCGGGCGGGACGAACAGTGCGTACTTTGGAAGAAGCGATCTGTTACCGAACCATCTTGTTGGGAATAACGAAAGCATCTCTGAATACCCAAAGTTTCATATCTGAAGCGAGTTTTCAAGAAACCGCTCGGGTTTTAGCAAAAGCTGCTCTCCGAGGCCGCATTGATTGGTTGAAAGGCCTGAAAGAGAACGTTGTTCTGGGAGAGATGATACCTGTTGGTACCGGATTCAAAGGATTAGTGCACCGTTCAAGGCAACACAGCAACATTCCTTTGGAAATAAAAAGAAGCCTCTATTCGAGGGGGAAATAAAAAATATTTTGTTCCAACACAGAAATTTATTGGGTTATTGCATCCCAAAGAATTTTCATGATACACCAGAACAATCATTTACGGGATTTCATAATTACTAAGAGGAGATTCATTTCCGTTTTTTAACTATCTGGTCTTGGTCCAGTCATTCTATTTTATAATAAGAATAATGGTGGATAGAAAGGAATTAATAACTTGGACCGTATATCAACGGCTTATCTCCGGTAGAAGGTTCCGTCGGAACAATTATTTATTTTGTGGTACCTCGTCTCTTTTTTTTTTTTTGAAAAAAAAAAGAGGAAAGGTGTGGGGAGAAATGAAAAAAAGATATTGGAACATCAATTTGGAAGAGCTGCTGAGGGCAAGAGTCCATTTGGGTCATGGCGTTAGGAAATGGAATCCTAGAATGGCACCTTACATCTTTGCAAAGCGTAAAGGTACTCATATTACAAATCTTTTTAGGACTGCTCGTTTTTTATCGGAAGCCTGTAATTTAGTTTTTGATGCAGCAAGTAGGGGAAAACACTTCTTAATAGTTGGTACAGGAAAGAAAGTAGCCAGTTCAGTAGCATCAACTGCAATAAAGGCTCGGTGTCATTATGTTAATAAAAAATGGACTGGTGGTATGTTAACGAATTGGTCCACTACAGAAAGGAGACTTTATAAGTTCAGGGACTTGAGAGCGAAACAAAATACGGGGAAACTCAACCGCCTCCCGAAAAGGGATGCAGCAATATTGAAGAGACAATTATCCCGCCTGCAAAGATATCTAGGCGGGATAAAATATATGACAAGGTTACCCGATATTGTCATCGTCGTTGATCAGCAAAAAGAAAATACGGCTCTTCGAGAATGTCTCATTTTAGGAATTCCAACGATTTGTTTAATTGATACAAATTGTGACCCAGATCTCGCAGATCTTTCGATTCCAGCCAACGATGACGCTAGAGCCTCAGTCCGATTGATTCTTAACAAATTAGTATCCGCAATTTGCGCGGGTCGTTCTAGCTCTATAAGAAACCGTTGATTAATAATAAGATAGGTCAATGCCTTTGGAACTCTTCCTAAATTGATTCAACCGGTTACTATTCCTGAATCTCAAAAAGTGGACCAAAAGCACCGAGGGTATTATTTAATTACTTAGTAATATTAGTAAAATGTACCATTAAAATGAATGGTAGGCGAGCCGAAAAAGAGATGGTTGAATCAAAATAATTTCTTTTTATGTTCTATTTTTGTCAGAGAGCAATATGAATGTTCTACCGTGTTCCATCAACACCCTAAGAGAAGGGTTATACGAGCTATCCGGTGTGGAAGTGGGCCAGCATTTCTATTGGCAACTAGGGGGTTTCCAAGTCCATGCCCAAGTACTTATCACTTCTTGGGTCGTAATCGCTATCTTACTAGGTTCGGTCAGTATAGCCGTTCGGGATCCACAAACCATTCCAACAGACGGTCAGAATTTTTTCGAATATGTCCTTGAATTCATTCGAGACTTGAGCAAAACCCAAATTGGAGAAGAATATGGTCCTTGGGTTCCCTTTATTGGAACTATGTTCCTTTTTATTTTTGTTTCTAACTGGTCGGGTGCTCTTTTACCCCGGAAAATTATACAGTTACCTCATGGAGAGTTAGCTGCACCGACGAATGATATAAATACTACTGTTGCTTTAGCTTTACCTACGTCAGTAGCGTATTTCTATGCGGGTCTTACCAAAAAAGGATTGAGTTATTTCGGTAAATATATTCAACCAACTCCAATACTTTTACCGATTAACATCTTAGAAGATTTCACAAAACCCTTATCACTTAGTTTTCGACTTTTCGGGAATATATTGGCCGATGAATTAGTAGTTGTTGTTCTTGTTTCTTTAGTACCTTCAGTAGTTCCTATACCTGTTATGTTTCTTGGATTATTCACAAGTGGGATTCAAGCTCTTATTTTTGCAACTTTATCCGCGGCTTATATAGGTGAATCCATGGAAAGTCATCATTGACTAGTTTATCCCAACCTGTCGGCGGCTCAAGAGAATTTACTCGGGAACACAATCTATACATATACGTTATATATGGTCTGGAGTAAGAGCAAACAAAAAATTCCCTGTATTAGGGAATTTTTAAAATGTAAAAAAAAAGGGGGGGCCAAAGAGGTCTAGGTTAGGTCTAATCTAAAAGATATTTTTCCTAAGATTCCTGTTTGGTCCATTTATTCATATCTCTCCAACCAACATTCTATTTCTATTTGTTCAGTCAACGACGATTATTAATTGGAATAAGAAAAGAATTCTTATGTTTATCTGTTTACGACGTACGACTAAACAAACAAAAAAACGGATAGAATCATTTCTATTTCATTTGATTTCATTCAATTCAACAATGGACCCAATTGTCATTCAATTAGATCAATTCAATCTTGCTATTGATACGTACTGATTCTGGGGCTGATGAATCCGCCTGTTTCTATCCACGCGAATAATGATAAGGAGAAGAGTTTACGAACAAATAAGATTCATTAAAAAGTCGGTTAGGGGGAGATATATGTAATAGCTATAAGCTAGTTCTGTGTATGTTTCGAAGAATCATTTTCGAACGAATTGTATTCAATAGAAGATCAAACGGCTTACGTTATGGACAAAATGTCTGTATATGTAATATTAGATATTCATTAGATATTCACTAGTTCGATATACATGGACTATCCATATATTACATCCCGTTGAATTTCGATGGATTTCCGTCTGAGTCCTTCCGTTTCATCTGTGACTGTGGATTGAATGAAGAAACAGACGAAGTCAAGCATATGGAAGGTAAATAGCAAACCATTGAAAGAACGGTTCGGAACAAGGAAACGCAAGAATTAGAACCCTATAGGTTTACAAAAATTTAATAGATAGAGGAACTAAAAACTCCGAATTGAAGTACTAATATTCTGAATCATTAGAACTACCTCGATATCTCGTTTTTAGTTCCTTTGAACGTATGGATCTTAGTAATGGAATTATTAACTAATAATTCCTCGGTTGATTGTATCATTAACCATTTCATTTCTTTATTTTGGTGCGAGGAACTTACCATGAATCCACTGATTTCTGCCGCTTCCGTTATTGCTGCTGGATTGGCCGTAGGGCTTGCTTCTATTGGACCCGGAGTTGGTCAAGGTACTGCCGCGGGCCAAGCAGTCGAAGGTATCGCGAGACAACCGGAAGCAGAGGGTAAAATACGAGGTACTTTATTGCTTAGCCTCGCTTTTATGGAAGCTTTAACAATTTACGGACTGGTCGTGGCATTAGCGCTTTTATTTGCGAATCCTTTTGTTTAATTTTTTTTTTATAAATAGAAACGTGACAAATACGCGTTTCCTTTCTTATTTTATTTCCGTCGACTTGACACTTGCTTCTTCGAATTCTATCAAGAATTCACCCCTGCAATGAATTCCTCGTTGAGACAATCCTCCGGGGAAGGGCTTATTTGAGGATGAGGAATTAGTAGATCTGCCCGCTTTCTTACCTACCATACTTAATTTAAGTAAATTAATTTTTAAGTTTGAAAAGAATTTCAAATGAAATTCCTAATATATTTAGTTTAGATTAGTTTAGAAAAAAAAAGTAAAAAACAAGGGGACGAGGCGATACAAAAAAACTCTGTTCGATTTTGTTAATCCTATCTATAAGAGGAGAACATATGAAAAATGTAACTGATTCTTTCGTTTCCTTGGGTTACTGGCCATCCGCCGGGAGTTTCGGGTTGAATACCGATATTTTAGCAACAAATCTAATAAATCTAAGTATAGTAGTTGGTGTATTGATCTTTTTTGGAAAGGGAGCGTGTGCGAGTTGTGTATTTCAAGAATAGGCTGGATCCAACCGGCTGCACTTTGTTTTCCTTGTTTTGTATTTGTATTCTATATACATAGACTACAAAAAATACACATCTATATATATTAATATATTATATATATTTTATATTTTTTTTTTTATTTTTATATTGATATTGAGATTGAGAAAATTGATCTATTGATAAAAAAAAAATCGGAAAGAAAAGAAAGGTGCACGATCTCGACGAATTACTTCTGAATAAATTAAGAAATCATATGTAAGAACCATAGCATTTCGTAATTCATCGGTAAATCAACTTTGATTCTCTATCAACCAATAATAAGGGACCATTAACATGGTTAAAGCTAAACCGCCTGAAGTCCGGGCGCAAGATGGTACTCTTTCTACCACACGTTAGTAAATAGGGGCTTCAAAATAAATAGTTGGCAGTTTTTCGATATAGAACGCTCATATCGATAAAATGATTTGAACTCCTTTTACTGGAAAGGAAAGGTGTCTCATCCCTTTCCGATTCAATACTGAATCGACGACCTATGTATAATAAGAAGAATTTTTTGGATTTGGAAAAAAGAAACAACTTTGCCGACAATGACAGATTTTTGTCTAGTCGGAAGAGCCCTCTGAATATTCTGGTCTTGTATCAGTTTCGATATCTTGCAATACGGACAGAAAAGAGAGGGTAGGCTCATTCCATGAAAAAATACGGGAATGCCCCGTAACATAAGTAACTGAGCGTGAGAGCCAAATGAATCGAAAGATTCATGTTTGGTTCGGGAAGAGATCATAGAAGTAAAGTTTTGAAATAAAAGGGAAGTGAATCGACTTTCATTAACTGATTTATTAGATAATCGAAAACAGAGGATCTTGAGTACTATTCGAAATTCAGAAGAACTGCGCGGAGGAGCTATTGAGCAGCTCGAAAAAGCCCGGGCTCGCTTACGGGAAGCGGAAATGAAAGCAGATGAGTATCGAGTGAATGGATACTCTGAGATAGAGCGAAAAAAAAATAATTTGATTAATGCTACATCTGCGAGTTTGGAACAATTAGAAAATTACAAAAACGAAACCATTTATTTTGAACAACAAAGAGCAGTTAATCAGGTCCGACAACGAGTTTTCCAAAAAGCCTTACACGGGGCTCTAGAAATCCTTAATAGTTGTTTGAACAGCGAGTTACATTTACGCATCATCAGTGCTAATATTGACATGCTCGGCGGGGCCATGAAAGAAATAACTGATTAGCCCTTCCACTTCTACTAGTGTGGGTGTAGGTATTATTTTTTTTTTTTTTGTTTCCGAAAAAGGAAGGAGTAAGAGACGCTAATGGGAACCTTTCGAGTCGACGAAATTAGTAATATTATCCGCGAACGTATTGAACAATATAATAGAGAAGTCACGATTGTGAATACCGGCACTGTACTTCAAGTAGGCGATGGCATTGCTCGTATTCATGGTCTTGATGAAGTAATGGCTGGGGAATTAGTAGAATTTGAAGAGGGTACGGTAGGCATTGCTCTGAATTTGGAATCCAACAATGTTGGCGTTGTATTAATGGGTGACGGTTTGATGATACAAGAGGGAAGTTCTGTAAAAGCAACAGGAAGAATTGTTCAGATACCAGTAAGCGAGGCTTATTTGGGTCGTGTTATAAATGCTCT